CGGAAAGAGGAAAAAACGGAGTCTTTGTCTAAAGAAATGCGTTGAGAAAGGGCAGATGTATAGAACCTTTCAACGAGATAGTGCTTTTTCAAATCTCTCAAAATGGAATCTGTTCCAAACATATATGCCATGGTTCCTTACTTCGATAGGGTGCAAATATCTCAATTTCACCCTTTTAGATACTCTTTCAGACCCATTGCCGATACTAAGTAGCAGTCAAAAATTTGTATCCATTTTTCATGATATGATGCATGGATCAGATATATCACGGTCAATTCCTCAGAAGATTCTTACACAATGGACTCTGATAAGTGAGATTTCGAGTCAATGTTTACAGAATCTTCTTCTGCCCGAAGAAATGATTCATCGAAATAATGAGTCACCCGTTCCATTGATATGGGCACATCTGAGATCAACAAATGCTCGGGAGTTCCTCTATTCAATCTTTTTCCTTCTTCTTGTTGCTGGATATCTCGTTCGTATACATCTTCTCTTTGTTTCCCGAGCCTCTAGTGAGTTACAGACAGAGTTAGAAAAGATCAAATCTTTGATGATTCCATCATGTATGATGGAATTTCGAAAACTTCTGGATAGGTATCCTACATCTGAACTGAATTCTTTCTGGTTAAAAAATCTCTTTCTAGTTGTTCTGGAACAATTAGGAGATTCTCTGGAAGAAATACGGGGTTCTGCTTCTGGTGGCAACATGCTATTGGGTGGTGGTCCCGCTTATGGGGTCAAATCAATACGTTCTAAGAATAAATATTGGAAGATCAATCTCATCGATCTTGTAAGTATCATACCAAATCCCATCAATCGAATCATTTTTTCGAGAAATACGAGACATCTAAGTCGTACAAGTAAAGAGATCTATTCATTGATAAGAAAAAGAAAAAACGTGAACGGTGATTGGATTGATGAGAAAATCGAATTCTGGGTCGCGAACAGTGATTCGATTGATGATGAAGAAAGAGAATTCTTGGTTCAGTTCTCCACCTTAACGACAGAAAAAGGGATTGATCAAATTCTATTGAGTCTGACTCATAGTGATCATTTATCAAAGAATGACTCTGGTTATCAAATGATTGAACAACCGGGATCAATTTCCTTACGATACTTAGTTGACATTCATCAAAAGGATCTAATGAATTATGAGTTCAATAGATCCTGTTTAGCAGAAAGACGGATATTCCTTGCTCATTATCAGACAATCGCTTATTCACAAACCTCGTGTGGGGCTAATAGTTTTCATTCCCCATCTCCTCATGGAAAACCCTTTTCGCTCCGCTTAGCCCTATCCCCTTCTAGAGGTATTTTAGTGATAGGTTCTATAGGAACTGGACGATCCTGTTTGGTCAAATACCTAGCGACAAACTCCTATGTTCCTTTCATTACGGTATTTCCGAACAAGTTCCTGGACGACAAGCTTAAAGGTTATCTTATTGATGATATCGATATTGATGATAGTGACGATATTGATGATAGTGATGGTATTGATGATAGTGATGATGACCTTGATATTGATATGGAGCTGCTAACTATGACGAATGTGCTAACTATGTATATGACGCCGAAAATAGACCGATTTGAGATCACCCTTCAATTCGAATTAGCAAAAGCAATGTCTCCTTGCATAATATGGATTCCAAACATTCATGATCTGCATGTGAATGAGTCGAATTACTTATCCCTCGATCTATTAGAGAACTATCTCTCCAGTGAAAGATGTTCCACTGGAAAGATTCTTGTTATTGCTTCGACTCATATTCCCCAAAAAGTGGATCCCGCTCTAATAGCTCCGAATAAATTAAATACATGCATTAAGATACGAAGGCTTCTTCTTCCACAACAACGAAAGCACTTTTTCATTCTTTCATATACTAGGGGATTTCACTTGGAAAAGAAGATGTTCCATACTACTGGATTCGGGTCCATAACCATGGGTTCCAATGCACGAGATCTTGTAGCACTTATCAATGAGGCCCTATCAATTAGTATTACACAGAAGAAATCCATTATAGAAACTAATACAATTAGATCAGCTCTTCATAGAAAAACTTGGCATTTTCGATCCCAGATAAGATCAGTTCAGGATCATGGGATCCTTTTCTATCAGATAGGAAGGGCTGTTGCACAAAATGTACTTCTAAGTAATTGCCCCATAGATCCTATATCTATCTATATGAAGAAGAAATCATGTAAGGGAGGGGATTCTTATTTGTACAAATGGTACTTCGAACTTGGAACGAGCATGAAGAAATTAACGATACTTCTTTATCTTTTGAGTTGTTCTGCCGGATCGGTCGCTCAAGATCTTTGGTCTTCATCCAGACCCGATGAAAAAAATTGGATCACTTCTTATGGATTCGTTGAGAATGATTCTGATCTAGTTCATGGCCTATTACTATTATTACTATTAGAAGTAGAAGTAGAAGGCGCTCTGGCTCTGGCGGGATCCTCACGGACAGAAAAAGATTGCAGTCAGTTTGATAATAATCGA